ATGTAACTCCTTGTTCAAAGAACTATTCAGAGTGCCTCGAGCTCCTTTTAAAACTTGTTGGAAAACCTGTTGTCGGACTTGCTGAACCGCCCTTTGGTGGTCAAAACGAATGGTTTCATTTTTGTAATTTTCTAATTCTTCCAAAGTCTTATAAGTTGACTTAATCAAATTCAATTTTTCTCGTTCTATCTTCGAGTATCCATTCACTCGAAATTGATCCGCTTCCCTTTCGACTTTCCGTAAGCGAGCCCGGGCTTTTTCCAGCCGTTGAATGGCCCCCCCCTGCAGTTCCTCTGAATTTCGAATAGTATTCAGGATCTTCCGTTTTCGATTATCTAATAAATCACTTAATGAAAGTAGATTATCTTTCCATTCATCTCAAAACTTACATGATCCCTTCCCGAACCAAACATGAATTTTTCGATTCATTTGGCTCTCACACTCAATTACTTCAACTTTTTAAGTATGGGGGCAATTCCCATATCTTTTTTTTTTAATGGAATGAGCCTATCCTCTACCTCCCTTCTCTATTCATATTCCAAGATGTCGCGACTAATCACTAATCCAAGACCAGAATATTTTGAGGACTCTTCTGACGGAACAAAACAAAAATATTGAATTGTCAGCAAAGTTGTTTCTTTTTTTCGTCAAATCCAAAGAATTCTTCTTACTTTATATTATACACAGGTCACCGATTCAGCATAAAAAGCGGTTGATTGAAATATTTCAAATATTTTGCATTCCAATAAAAGAAAAGGCTCAAATAATTTTATCGACATGAGTGTTTTATATCGAAAAAAAAAACACAAATTCCAATTATTCATTTTGCAAACATTTCTATTCTATATTAATATAGTAGTAGAAAGAGTACCATGCTGCGTCTGGACTTCAAACAGTTTTGTTTAGCTTTAACCATGTTAATGACCCCCCACTATTGGTTTGGTTGATAGAGAATCAAAGTAGATTTACCAATGAATCACGAAATGCTATGGTTCTTAAATATGATTTGAAATTGATTCAGAAGTAATTCGCGGAATCGTGCACCTTTTTTGATCTAGTTATAATGAAAAAAAGTACAGCTGGTTGGATCCAGCCTATTCTTGAAATAAACAACTCGCACGCACTCCCTTTCCAAAAAAGATCAATACACCAAGGACTACACTTAGATTTATTGGATTTGTTGCTAAAATATCGGTATTAAACCCGAAACTCCCGGCAAATGACCAGCGAACCAAGGAAACGAAAGAATCGGTTATATTTTTCATATTATCTCCTCTTTTAGATAGACTAAAAAAAAATACGTAATTTGCATATTTATAGGATTAAACAAAGGGATTCGCAAATAAAAGCGCTAATGCTACAACCAGTCCATAAATTGTTAAAGCTTCCATAAAAGCCAGACTAAGCAATAAAGTACCTCGTATTTTTCCCTCCGCCTCGGGTTGTCTCGCGATACCTTCTACAGCTTGACCCGCAGCAGTACCTTGACCTACTCCAGGTCCAATAGAAGCAAGCCCGACGGCCAACCCAGCGGCAATAACAGAAGCGGCAGAAATCAGTGGATTCATGATAAGTTCCTCGCACTAAAATAAAGAAATAGTTAATGATACAATCATCCAATGAATTATGACTTAATTATTCCATCGCTAAGATTCATCCAGTCGAAATAACTAAGAACTCGGAATTGAAGTAATAATAATATTAGTATTAAACCATAAAAGCTACTTCGATATCTCTTTTTTAGTTCCGATCCACAGGATTTTTGTGAATCCATACGACTTTTGTTCTTCCATTTCTTCTTTCCAAACCCTTTTTTAATTCTTCGTTCGTTAGTTTTCTTTATTTCATCGCTTTATTCATTCACATTCAATTCACAGGCAAAGACGAAACCGAAGAATTTCTATTGGAATCTCTATCTAAGTTCACAATAGTAGGGCGGATTAGATATATCTTTAGTTGATATATAACTATCAATATCTAATATCATATATACATGTCTTTCTTCCATAACGTAAACCAACTATTCATATCTTAGATTCAAACTATTCGTATCTTAAAGTCAATCGTATTTTAGAATCATTCTTGGAACCATACACAAGAGTTGGCTTAGAGTCATTAGATCCCATATACCCAATTCTGTTCCCTTCTCCCAATCAACCCATTTTTTATGAATCTCGTTTGGCGAATCATTGCATAGAAATAAACATAAGTATTTTATTCCGGTAAGGTCATTCACTTTAATTATTTAATTCTTTATTAATATTTTCTTTTGGTCAATTGTTGAATTGAATAAAATCAACTGAAATGGGAATCATTCTAGAAAGCATCTTTCTTTTTCTTTTTTTTTTTTAATCACACACCGTGTAAATTGTGATACTATGATACTATAAGAATTTTTATATTAAGAATTTTTATTCAAACAATGACTCCTTATATTTGAATTGAATGAACAAAACAATAGAACGATAATATTCATTGGCAGGAGTATGATATAATAAAGCCAAACATGAATTTTAGGAAAAAGATCTTTTTGATCTCTTTCCTTTTTTACAATTCCCCAATATCTGAATTTTTTTTCTATGACTCTTTGTCGTATATTCCGTATTTGTCTATTTCTATTTGTATATTGATGTTTCCTAAGTGAATTATCTTTAGTTACGCATACACTGCGTTATTCTAAGCTAAAAAAAAAAAAGAGACTATTTCGAAAACTATTCAATGATGGCCCTCCATAGATTCGCCTATATAAGCCGCCGCTAAAGTTGCAAAAATAAGAGCTTGAATACCGCTTGTAAATAATCCAAGGAACATCACAGGTATAGGAACCACTAAAGGTACTAAAGAAACAAGAACAACAACTACTAATTCATCAGCTAATATATTCCCGAAAAGTCGAAAGCTAAGTGATAAAGGTTTTGTGAAATCTTCTAAAATGTTAATGGGTAAAAGAATTGGAGTCGGTTGAATGTATTTACTGAAATAACCTAATCCCTTTTTAGAAAGACCTGCATAGAAATATGCTACTGACGTGAGCAAGGCTAAAGCAACGGTAGTATTGATATCATTCGTAGGTGCAGCTAACTCCCCATGGGGTAACTGTATTATTTTCCAAGGTAAAAGAGCACCGGACCAATTCGAAACAAAAATAAATAGAAACATAGTTCCAATAAAGGGAACCCATGGACCATATTCTTCTCCAATCTGAGTTTTGCTCACGTCTCGAATAAATTCAAGGACATATTCGAAGAAATTTTGACCGGCAGTCGGAATAGTTTGTGGATTCCGAACAGCTATAAGGGCTGAACCTAATAAGATAGCAATTACAACCCAAGAAGTAATAAGTACTTGGGCATGGACTTGTAAACCTCCTATTTGCCAATAGAAATGTTGGCCTACTTCCACACCGGATATATCGTATAACCCTTTTAGTGTGTTACTGGAACATGATATAACATTCATATTGCCCTCTAACAGAAATAGAACTTTAAAAAGAATTATTTTGATTCAACCCTCTCCCTTTCGACTTGGATACTTTAATTAGAATTATCCGTTTTGAATACCCGCTAATCACCCACAGTTTTTTTTAATTTCTTTTCTTTTATGCGATTCAAGAAGAGTAACCGATTCCAAAAATCCATGTAGTTACCAAAAAAATTTATTTATCTTATTATTAATCAAAGATTTCGTATATAGCTAGAACGACCCTCACAAATTGCAAATACAAATTTATTAAGAATTAATCGGATTGAAGCTATAGCGTTATCGTTTGCTGGAATCGAAATATCTGCGAGATCGGGGTCACAATTTGTATCGATTAAACAAATTGTTGGAATTCAAAAAGCGATACATTCTCGAAGAGCCGTATATTCTTCTTGCTGATCAACGATGATTACAATATCCGGTACCCCCGTCATATATTGAATCCCGCCCGGATACGTTTGCAAGCGTGATAATTGTCTCTTCAGGATAGCTGCATCTCTTTTTGGAAGACGGTTGAGTCTCCCCGTCTTTTGTTCCGCTCTCAAATCCCTGAACTTATGAAGTCTCGTTTCTGTAGTGGACCAATTCATACCACCGAGCCCTTTTTTTTAATAAAATATAATGACATATAATGACACCGGGTTCTTATTGCAGCTCGTGCTACTAAATCCGCTGCTTTATAACAAGCTTCTGATAAAAAACGAGCAGTTCTTGTCAGATTTGTAATATGAATACCTTTCTGTTTTGCTGAGATATAAGGTGACATTCTAGGATTCCATTTCCTAGTACCATGACCAAAGGGAATTCCTGCTTCCACCATCTCTTCAAAATTGATATTCCACTATCTTCTTGCCATTTCTCCCCATACTTCCTCTTTTTTTTATTTTTTTTATCAAAAAAATAAAAAAAAAAGAGACGAGTGAAATAAATAATTGTTCCAATGGAACCTTCTCTTCTACCAGAGATTGGCCATTGATACACAATCCAGGCCATTCATTACTTTCTATTCGTTATTATCTTTCTTTTCTTACTATTAAGAAATCAAAGGATCAAAAATAGTTAAGAGAATCCGCTACTTAGGACTCATTAAATCCTCTAAATTATTGTTCTGATGTATCGTCTTTGAAATGCAAAAGTCTAATAATTCTCTGTGGTGTAAGAAAATATCTATCATCCCCCCCCCCGAATAAATTCTTTTTTTTGTTTCCAAAAGAATATTGTTATGCTGCCGTGAACAGTGCACTAATGCTTTGAATCCGGTACCAACGGGTATCATCCCCCCCAGAACAACGTTCTCTTTCAGGCCTTTCAACCAGTCGATACGACCCCGGAGAGCTGCTTTTGCTAAAACCCGAGCGGTTTCTTGAAAACTTGCTTCAGATATAAAACTTTGAGTATTCAGAGATGCTCTCGTTATTCCCAATAATATAGCTCGATAACGGATCGCTTCTTCCAAAGCACGCCCCGTTCGCTCCGCTCGTAACAATCCAATAAGTTCGCCGGGTAAAAAAATATTAGACATTCCGTCTTCTGAAACCAACACTTTTGATGTTATTTGACGTACAATAATTTCGATATGTCTATTATGGATTTGGACCCCCTGGGAGCGATAAACCTTTTGGATCTTATTAACCAAAGAGATACGACTTTGCACTATAGTTAGCTCAGCACCAATTAGGAATCCCCAAGGAATCCCAAGAATTCTTGTTATACGCGCGTTCCAACCCTCAACTCTTTTTTCTAGGTTCATCGATATTGAATCAATCGAACGCACTTCTAACACTTGTTCTACTTTTGGAAGACCCTGCGTTATATCACCAGATCTTGATTTTTCATATATAAATGTAATTAATGTATCTCCTTCATAAAGGATTTCTCCATAATGCCCATGAACAGTAGCTCCTGGAGTAGCCAAATAAGGCTTAGCTGATCTTATTACTACAGAGCCAGCTTGAACAATTAAAACTTGACCTGATTTGAGGTGTGGTCCATTTGTGGCTATACATATATTTTCACAAATAAACTGCCCAAGACTCATTATTGTGGACATTTCCTCACAATAATTATGATGGATAAAATACCAATTCAAATTAAATGGATTCAAAACAATCTTACTGTCTGGATCAGGATTATAAATTCTCTCGTTTTCATCCATTAAATAAAATTTACGTACTTGAAAAGTCTGTTTTAAATTATCAAGTTTCAAATAGTTAGTTACCGAAATCGGATTATAAGTTATTAAATAGTAAAATGAATAAAAATTCGCAATTTGAAGGACTGTTCCTAAGGGTCCCAACGAATTCCTAATTGGAATTAGAGGATCTTTTTGAATGTGAATTGATTGCTTTATCACATTATGATATTTGATATCGTTGAATGGACCCATTCGAAAACAATTAGATGATGACAAAATTATCAAAGACTGGCATTCCTTATTTCTATTCAACAAGGTATGAATAGTTCCTTGATTTTGGCTAAGTGATTGTTGAACCCTTGCCTTGAAATAAATGGAGTAAAACGGATTTCTATTGGTGCGATCTGGACCATTATCAGAGATCAATCCTGGACTTGACGGAGCATTCCTTTTTCTGATATACGAAATATGGGATTGCACTAAGTCGATTCTTAGGAAATCTCGAATCATACCGTTTGTACTTACTTCAACAAAGGAAGCACAGACCTCTTCGACGGAAGAACTTTTTTTGTCTTGGTCCCAATTCAAGACTAAACAAGTTCGAACTAATTGAATACTTGTGTCAGAAATACCCCGAAAGGGTTTGCCCTTTCCATAAAGGATATAATTGACAGCTTGAAGGTGCATATTATCCTTTTCCCGCAGCAGATCCTGGGGGAAGAGTGTTGCTAAATTGATACCGCTCGCTATTTCATATGTGACTACGGGTCGAACAAAAACAAAATGCTTTTTCTTGGTAGGTGTGATCCGTTGGACATAGATCCATTTTTTCAATTTTTTTGATTCCCGGGTGGATTCCTTAAGTTCTTTTTTTCCCGTTTCCGGCGGTATCAAGATGCCACTGTGTCGGGATATCTTATCCGTTTCCCCAGGAAAATGGATATCCCCAGAAAAAATTTTTAGTTCAATCCTTTTTTTTTTTTTCTCCACTCGGACTAATCCGCCCACTTGGCTTCTTCTATTTAAAGCGATCCGGGTATCTACTCCAATGATACTATTATTCCGTACCATTACGTAAGAAGATTCGGGTAAAATATGCACTTCCTCGGGAATGAAAAAAAAGCGATCAATTTTCATTTGAAATTTTGTCTTAATTTTTTTGACTCCTCGATACTCAATCAAGTCCTCTTTTTTGACGATTGAATGCGCCCCTATAGTCCCATATTTAGTAATTCCTGAATTCTTTCTTCTGTATCGAGGATCATCAAAATAAGCAAGAATACTATTTTTACGGAAAATACCCTTTATGGGTATTTCAATCGAGATACCTGAATGGGGCATTAGTTCTTTCTCTTGTTCTTGAATGGAGTGGAACGGAATGAGAAATTGATTTCTTCGCCTTTTTGCCAATAAATCAGAATTCTTGTGGAGAATTGCAGGATGTATGAGATTACAATGACCAATACCTATGATTGGATTACCTATGATTCGATTAAATCCCGAATAATCAAAAATACCATCTTCTTTTTTATCAGAAAAACCTGACCTAACTAATTGGTGTCTCACTTGATCATTATTCACTGAGAGGCTAGAAACATATCTTCGTTCGACAGAATGAGAATGGATGTTCAGTTGATCTTGATCCTTGTGGAGTGAAAAAGAAACTACACCGGATCTGCACGAACCTCCTGATAATATCCATAAATGGCTTGTTTTTGGTAAGAGCCGGACATTACTATATTGAAATTCGGGTGCATGGTACACGTCGGTACTCCAGTGCATTTCTCCCTCTGAGTCAGAATAAATATGTTTTCGAACCCTCTCCTTAAAATTCAAAGTGTATGTTCCCGCCCGAATCTCAGCAATCACTTGTTCTGATTCTACAT